TAATCAAAGGCTCTATCCGTATTCAAAGGCGTAAAATGGTTATTTGGGGACCGTCTCAAGGAAATCCTCATTCCCCGCTTTTTTTGGAAAAAATGGAAGATTTTCCTTTTCCTATATCCGACCTAATGAAACTTTTTTTTAATATTAGAGATTGGTTGGGTAAAAAGTCAGAATTCGAAATTTTAGATCAACAATTCCAAATAAAAAAAAACAACCAAGAAGACACAATAGAATTTTGGGAGAACATTCCATATGCACAAAAATCACGAAGTGTTCTGTTATTAGCTCAATCAATTTTTAGAAGATATATTAAATTACCCTTATTGATAATAGCTAAGAATATTGGCCGTATTTTATTACGACAATCTCCGGAATGGTACGAGGATTTCCAAGATTGGAATAGAGAAATTTATCTAAAGTGCAGCTATAATGGTCTTCAATTCTCCAAAACAGAATTTCCTAAAAATTGGTTAAAAGAAGGTTTTCAGATAAAAATCCTATATCCTTTTCATTTGAAACCTTGGCACAGATCTAATATACGACTCTCTGATAGAGATCGAAAGCAACAAGATGATTTTGATTCTTGTTTTTTAACAGTTTTGGGAATGGAAACAGAATATCCTTTTGGTCCTCCGCGAAAAACACCTTCCTTTTTTGAACCCATTTTTCAAGATATAGACTATAAAGTCGAAATCAGAAAATTCAATTTTAGAGTTCGAAGAGCTTTAAAAAAAATAAAAAAAAAAGAAGCCAAAGCATTTTTATTTGTAAAACAAATACTAAAAGAACTTTTAAAAGGAAAGAAAATTCCATTATTTATATCGAGAGAAATATATGAATCAAATGAAACTGAAATAGAAAAGGATTCTATAATAAGCAATCAGATAATTCATGAATCACTTAGTCAAAATCGATCTACAGGTTTGACAAATTATTCACAGGCAGAGGAAGAAACGAAACGTAGAATTGATAGAAGAAACACAATCAGAAATCAAATAGAAAAAGTAAAAAAAAAAAAAAAAGTCACGCCGGGACTCAAAAAAAATAAAAATAATAAGGGAGAATCACCCCCAAAAATTTGGAAAATATTAAAAAGAAAAAATATTGAATTAATTGTTAAATTTTTAATTGAAAAAATATACATAGATATCTTTCTATGTATCATTAATATGCGCAGAATCGCTCTACAACTTTTTTTGGAATCAACAAAAAAAATGAAAATGATTGAGAAATACATTGACAATAACGAAACAAATCAAGAAAAGATTAATAAAACAAAACAAAATAAAATTGACTTTATTTCGACTATGACTATAAAAAAGGCTTTTGATAATCTTAGAAATAGTAAGCGGAAGTCACATATTTTTTTTGATTTATCTTACTTGTCACAAAAATATGTATTTTTAAAATTATCACAAACCCAGGTTATTAACTTCAATAAGTTAAGATCTATTCTTCAGTATAATGGACCGTCTTTTTTTCTTAAGAATGAGCTAAAGTATTTTTTTGGAAGACAAGGAATATTTGATTCCGAAGTAAGACATAAGAAACTTCCAAATAATGGAATGAATCCATGGAAAAACTGGTTAAGAGGTCATTATCAATATGATTTATCTCAGATTATATGGTCTAGATTAGTTCTACAAAAATGGCGAAATGGAAAAAAGAAATGCCAGCCGTCTCAAAACAAGGATCTAAAGAAATGGTATTCCTATGAAAAAGACCCATTATTTGATTACAAAAAAAAACAAAATTCGAAAGTCTATTTATTACCAAATAAAGAAGAAAATTTTCAAAAAAACTATAGATATGATCGTTTATCATATAAATATATTCATTCTGAAACTAAGAAGAAGCCCTATATTTATAGATCATCATTAGAAACAAATAAGAAGCAAGAAAATTCCACCAGAAATAAAGAAAAAGTTGTTAACATACTCAAAAATATTCCTATCAAGAATTATCTAGGAAAAAGTGATATTATATATATGGAAAAAAAGAAAGATAGAAAATATTTGGGTTGGAAATTGAATACAAATATTCAGATTGAACCTAATAAAGACCAAATCCAAATAAGGGATAAAATTCATAATAATGGTTTTTTTTATCTTCCAATTGATTCAAATTCCGAAATCAATTACAAAAAGGTATTTTTTGATTGGATGGGAATGTCTTTTGATTGGATGGGAATGAATGAAAAATTCTTAATATTAAATCGCCTCATATCAAATCCAAAAATTTTTTTCTTTCCAGAGTTTGTGATACTTTATCATAAATATAAAGAGAAACCTTGGTTTATACCAAGCAACTTACTTCTTTTTCATTTGAATATAAATCCAAATTTTAGTGAAAATCAAAATATCAAGGGAAAGCAAGAGGAGGATGATAATTTTTTAAATTTTAGCCCATCCAATTCAAAACAATATTTTGAATTAAAGAATCAAAACAATATTGAAGAATCTTTTTTAGAATCGATCGAAAAACTAAAAATATTCCTCAA